AAAAAGAAATGGTTAATGATACAATCAACCGATGAATTATTACTTCATTATTCCATCACTTAAGATCTATCCGAAAAACAAAAAAAGAACTAAGAACTCTGAATTGAAATAATAATATTACTGAATCATCAGAGCTACTTCGATATCTCGTTTTTAGTTCCTATCCGTGGAGTCTTTGTAAATCTATATGGTTCCAATTCTTCCATTTCTTTGTTCCGAACCATTCCATTCTTTCAATTCTTCGCTCTTTCTCTTCTATATGCATGCTTGACTTCATTTGTTTATTCATTCAATCCACAGTCACAGATAAAACGGAAGGGCTTGCATTGGAATCCGTCTAAATTCAGTGGGATGGGAAATAATATATATGGATAGCCCATATATAACTAGTGAATATCTAATATCACATATACATTGTTTCTTTAATAACGTAAACCATCCGTATCTTCTATTGAACTGGATTCTAGAATCATTCTTCGAAACATATACAGGGATTGGCTTAGAGCCCTTACATATACCCAGCTCGACCCCCCTTACTTTTTTTTAATTCTTTAATATCATACATTTTTTTTTTGCTCCTATTCTAGATCGTATATACCGGTATGAGTTGGGATAAGCTTTTTTTTAAGACCATTTCGGAAGCTAGTCAATGATGACCCTCCATGGATTCACCTATATAAGCTGCGGCTAAAGTTGCAAAAATAAGAGCCTGAATCCCGCTTGTGAATAATCCAAGGAACATGACAGGTATAGGAACCACCGAAGGTACTAAAGAAACAAGAACAACAACTACTAATTCATCCGCTAATATATTCCCGAAAAGTCGAAAACTAAGTGATAAGGGTTTTGTGAAATCTTCTAGGATGTTAATTGGTAAAAGTATTGGAGTTGGTTGAATGTATTTACCGAAATAACCCAATCCTTTTTTGGTAAGACCCGCATAGAAATATGCCACTGACGTAGGTAAAGCTAAAGCAACAGTAGTATTTATATCATTCGTGGGTGCAGCTAACTCTCCATGCGGTAACTGTATGATTTTCCGGGGTAAAAGGGCACCTGACCAGTTAGAAACAAAAATAAATAGGAACATAGTTCCAATAAAGGGAACCCAAGGACCATATTCTTCTCCAATCTGAGTTTTGCTCAAGTCTCGAATGAATTCGAGGACATATTCGAAGAAATTCTGACCGTCGGTTGGAATGGTTTGTGGATTCCGAACAGCTATAGTGGCTGAACCTAATAAGATAGCAATTACAACCCAAGAAGTGATAAGTACTTGGGCATGGACTTGGAAACCCCCTATTTGCCAATAAAAATGTTGGCCTACTTCCACATCGGATATATCGTATAACACTTTTAGTGAGTTGATGGAACAGGGTAAAACATTCATATTGCCCTCTGACATAAATAGAACTTAAAAAGGAATTATTTTGATTCAGCCATCTCGTATCTCTTTCTCAACTCGTCTACTTTGAATCAATCGTATATTTCGGATCCCAAGTGATCACATAATATCCCCAGTGATTTTGATCTCTTTTTTGAGACTCAGGGATAGTAACCGATTCAATCAATTTATGGAGTTTCCAAAGTCATTGACTTATCCTATTATTAATCAACAATTTCTTATATAGCTAGAACCGCCCTCACAAATTGCGGATACTAATTTGTTAAGAATCAATCGGATTGAAGCTATAGCGTCATCGTTCGCTGGAATCGGAATATTTGCGAGATCCGGGTCACAATTTGTATCGATTAAACAAATTGTTGGAATCCCCAAAGTGAGACATTCTCGAAGAGCCGTATATTCTTCTTGCTGATCAACGATGATTACAATATCGGGTAACCCCGTCATATATTTGATCCCGCCCAGATAGGTTTGCAAGTGAGATAATTGCCTCTTCAACATTGCTACATCTCTTTTCGGGAGACAGTTGAGTTTCCCCGTATTTTGTTCCGATCTCAAGTTCCTGAACCTATGAAGTCTCATTTCTGTAGTGGACCAATTCGTTAACATACCACCGAGCCATTTTTTATTAACATAATGACACCGAGCCCTTATTGCAGCTGATGCTACTGAATTGGCTGCTTTATTTTTGGTACCAACTATTAAGAAGTGTTTTCCTATACTTGCTGCATCAAAAACTAAATCACAGGCTTCTGACAAAAAACGAGCAGTTCGAGTAAGATTTGTAATATGAATACCTTTACGCTTTGAAGAGATGTAAGGTGCCATTCTAGGATTCCATTTCCTAGTACCATGGCCAAAATGAACTCCTGCTTTCATCATCTCTTCAAAATTCATGTTCCAATATCTTCTTGTCATTTCTCCCCACATTTTCTCTCTTTTTTTTTTTTATTTAAGAGGTACCTGAAATAAATAATTGTTCCGACGGAACCTTCTACCGGAGATTGACCGTTAATACCCAGTCCAAGTCATTAATTCCTTTCTATTCGTTATTATCTTTATTACCAAATCAAATGACCAGGACCCTATAGTTAA